TGATTTAAGAACTTCGACAGCAGATTCCGTAGAAATGCTTTGGATAAATAAGATTCATAGTTTATTTCATAATGATTCTCGAAAATTTGAACATCAAAAGAACACGTTCGACGTTAGCAAGGAATTATTATTGAATTCGAGTTCGATTGGGAATTTCTTAAACTCAATCGATGAATTATCTTTTGAACACGCACGAAGAATTGATTTAGAAAGTCAAGAAAAACCTTTGAAATTTGTATTCGATGTAATTACAACTGATCCAAACGATCTAACAACAATTAGAAAGAAATCTATTGGAATGGAAGAAATCAGTAAAAGGGTTTCTCGATGGTCATACAAATTGACAACCGATGCGGAAGAAGAGGAAGAAGAAAATGAAGAAGAATCAACGGAGGATTCTGAAATTCGTTCAAGAAAAGGCAAGCGTGTGGTAATTTATACTGATGATCAGAGTACTAATTACAGTGGTAATAATAATGATACTAGCACTAGTGATGAAGAAGAGGAAGTGGCTTTGATACGTTACTCACAACAATCAGATTTTCGGCGGGGTATAATCAAAGGATCCATGCGTGCTCAAAGACGTAAAACAATTACTTGGGAAATGTTTCAAGCAAACGTGCATTCTCCACTTTTTTTGGATCGAATAGACAAAACATTTTGTTTTTCTTTTTTTGATATCTCTGAAATGATTAATTTCATTTTTAGGAATTGGGTAGGGAGAAACCCAGAATTGAAAATTTCTTACTTTGAGGAGGAAGAAACAAAAAAGAAAACAAATGAAGAGAAAGGAGAGGAAAATGAACGAATAGCAATATCAGAAGTTTGGGATACCTTTATATTTACTCAAGCAATAAGAGGTTTAATGTTAATAACCCAATCTTTTCTTAGAAAATACGTTATATTACCCTTATTGATAATAGCTAAAAATATTGGTCGTATGTTATTATTGCAATTCCCCGAGTGGTACGAGGATTTGAAGGAATGGAATAGAGAAATGCATGTTAAATGTACCTATAATGGTGTTCAATTATCAGAAACAGAATTTCCTCAAAACTGGTTAACAGATGGTATTCAGATAAAGATTCTATTTCCTTTCTGTCTGAAACCTTGGCGAAGATCTAAAATACGATCTCATCATAGAGATCAAAAAATGAGTAAAAAAGAGAAAAAAGACAATTTTTGTTTTTTAACAGTCTGGGGAAGGGAAGCAGAACTGCCTTTTGGGTCTCCCCGAAAACGACCTTCTTTTTTTGAACCCATTTTTCAAGAACTCGAAAAAAAAATGATAAAAGTGAAAAAGCATTTTTTTCAAGTTATAGTTATAAGGGCTTTCAAAGAAAGAATAAAATTGTTTTTAAAAATTTCAAAAGAAAAAACAAGATGGGTCACCAAAATAGTTCTAGTTAGAAACCTAATAATGAAAGAACTTGAAAAAGTAAACCCCATTTTCTTATTGAAATTGAGGAAGGTGAAAGTATATGAAACAAATGAAAACAGAAAAGACTCCGATATAAATAATAATATTATCCAAGAATCGACCATTCAAATTCGATCCATGAATTGTGTAAATGAAAATTCTTCACTCATAGAAACAAAAATGAAAAATCTTGCTAATAAGATAATCACAATTAAGGCTCAAATAAAAGGAATCACAAAAGACAAGAAAAAAATAGTTCTAACTTGTGATGAGAAAACGGAATCACAAAAGGATATTTGGCAAATATTCAAAAGAAAAAATATCCGATTAATACGTAAATCGCATTATTTTATGAAATCCTTCATTGAAAAAACATACATGGATATATTACTATGTATTATTAAGATTCCAAGGACCAATGCACAACTTTTCTTTGAATCAACAAAAAAAATTATCAAAAAATCCATTTACAACGACGAAACAAGCCAAAAGGGGGTTGAGAAACCAAATCAAAATACAATGAACTTTATTTCGACTATAAAAAAGTCGTTTTCTAATACTAATATTAGTAATAAAAATTCTAATATTTATTGTGACTTATCTTCTTTGTCTCAAGCATATGTATTTTACAAATTATCACAAAATCAATTACTTAACAATTATCATTTGAGATCCGTACTTCAATATCACGGCACCCATCCTTTTCTTAGGGATATAATCAAGAATTTTTGTACGACACAAGGAATATTAAATTCCAAACCAAGGCATAAAAAAATTCATAAGTATGGGATGAATAAATGGAAAATTTGGTTACGGGGTCATTATCAATACAATTTATCTCAGACCAAGTGGGCCCACTTAGTATCGAAAAAATGGCAAAATAGAGTCAATCAATGTCGTACGATTCAAAAGAAAGACTCAATGAAATTGGATTTCTATAAAAAAGACCAATTAATGCATTACATGAAACAAAATTACTATGCAGTGGATTCGTTGATGAGTCAAAAAGAAAAATTGAAAAAACATTATGGATATGATCTTTTATCATATAAATATATAAATTATGGGGATAGTAAGGACTCATATATTTATGGATCAACGTTACAAGTAAAAGACAAAAAAATTACATATAATTTAAATACACTGGAATCCGAATCATTTTATGGATTGATAAGTATAGCTATTAGTGATTATCTAGAAAAAGGATCTATTATTGATACGAACAAAAATCTGGATAGAAAATTTTTTGATTATAGAATTCTCCATTTTTGTCTTAGAAATAATATCGATATTGAAACCTCGACCAATACGTATATCGATACCAAGATTTATCAAAATGCTAAAACGGAAACTAAAAATTCTAAAAAAAAAGACTTTTTTGATTGGATGGGAATGAATCAAGAAAGGTTATATCGTACCATATCAAATCAAGAACCCTGGTTTTTCCCGGAATTTGTGCTACTTTTTGATACGTATAAGATTAAACCGTGGATCATACCAATCAAATTACTTATTTTTCATTTTCATAGAAATGAAAATATTAGTCAAAGTGAAAAGATCGACGTAATAAAAAAAAAAAATGAACAACAAGGCCAAGGGGATCTTGTATCAGATCTACGAAAACAAAACAAAAAGAAAGATGTTGAAGAAGATTACACAGGAACAAAAATTAAAAAGGATAGAAAGAAAAAACAATATAAGAGCAAGAAAGAAGCAGAACTGGATTTCTTCTTGAAAAAGTATTTTCTTTTTCAATTAAGATGGGATGATCCCTTGAATCAAAGAATGATCAGTAATATCCAGGTATATTGTCTTCTACTTAGATTGATAGATCCAAGGGAAATTGCTATATCCTCAATTCAAAGAGGAGGGATGCATCTGGATGCAATGTTGATTCAGAAAGACCTAACTCTTACAGAATTGATAAAAAGGGGAATTTTTATTATCGAGCCAATTCGTCTATCTATGAAAAGGGATGGAAAATATATTATATACCAAACGATAAGTATTTCATTGGTTGATAAGAATAAGCGCCAAACTAATGGAAAATGCATAATAAAAAATAGATATGTTGATAAAAAGAATCTTGATGGATCCGTTGCACAAGACAGCAATATGCTTGTGAATAGAAACAAAAATTATTATGATTTCCTTGTTCCTGAAAATATTCTATCTCCCAGACGTCGTAGAGAATTGAGAATTCTAATTTGTTTCAATTACCGAAACAAGAATTGGAATGTTGTGGATAGAAATCCAATATTTTGCAATCAAAACAACATAAAAAACAGTGGACAATTTTTGAACGAGGAAAAGCATCTTAATACGGAAACAGATAAATTCATTAAATTCAAATTGTTTCTTTGGCCCAATTATCGATTAGAAGATTTAGCTTGTATGAATCGTTATTGGTTTGATACCAATAACGGCAGTCATTTCAGTATGTCAAGAATACATATGTATCCGCGATTCAAAATTAGTTAATAGTAAATATTTACTATATATCTATCGCATGACATATTCAGTAGATAAAACCGAAATATATACACATACGTTATATTACATTCTGGTACACGATACCAATTAAATTACGTATCAATTGGATCTAGGAAGAAATCGACAGAATATTTTTTTTTTAGTTAGGTAAAAAAAGTATTCTCTTTCGTGTTTGTGAATGCATAAATCTATCATCCCCTTCTATTTTATCCAAATCAAATTGCAAATTTGATTTGGATAAAATAAATTAAATTTAAATAAAATAAGAATGAATAGAGTAGTGTATATGAAGAAATCTAAATTTTTGTGTACTAGATTCAAATAACTGGTATAATGATAATTATTATTTTTCCTGATCGGTAAAATCCACGGAAAAGAAAAAAATTGTTTTTTATGGTCATAAATTCATTCATCTCGGCTATTCGACAAGAAAAAGAAAAAAACTGCGGATCTGTTGAATTTCAAGTATTCAGTTTCACCGATAAGATACGGAGACTTACTTTACATTTGGAATTACATAAAAGAGATTTTTTATCGCAAAGGGGTCTACGAAAAATTCTGGGAAAACGTCAACGTCTGCTGGACTATTTGTCAAAGAAAAATAGAGTACGTTATAAGAAATTAATTAGTCAGTTGGGTATTCGGGGATCAAAAACCCGTTAATTTTAAGATTGGTTTGAATTTTTTTCTTTAGTTATTAGTTAATAGTAGTTATTAGATTTTTCATTTTGATGAATCTCATTTTGATAAATTCATGGAATAATGAATTAAGGAAGAAAAGATATGACTTTACCGGCTACAAGAAAAGATCTCATGATAGTTAACATGGGCCCTCACCACCCATCAATGCATGGTGTTCTTCGACTAATCGTTACTCTCGATGGTGAAGATGTTATTGACTGTGAACCCATATTGGGTTATTTACACAGAGGGATGGAAAAAATAGCGGAAAATCGAACAATTATACAATATTTGCCTTATGTAACACGGTGGGATTATTTAGCCACTATGTTCACAGAGGCAATAACAGTAAATGCACCAGAACGATTGGAAAGTGTTCAAGTACCTAAAAGAGCCAGTTACATTAGAGTAATTATGCTGGAATTGAGTCGTATAGCTTCTCATTTGTTATGGCTTGGACCTTTTATGGCGGATATCGGTGCACAAACCCCCTTTTTCTATATTTTAAGAGAAAGGGAATTGTTATATGATCTATTTGAAGCTGCTACGGGTATGCGAATGATGCATAATTATTTCCGTATTGGGGGAGTCGCTGCTGATCTACCTTATGGATGGATAGATAAATGTTTAGATTTCTGTGATTATTTTTTAACAGGAATTGTTGAATATCAAAAGCTTATTACGCGGAATCCTATTTTTTTGGAACGGGTTGAGGGAGTGGGCATTATTGGTGGAGAGGAAGCAATAAATTGGGGTTTATCAGGACCGATGTTACGAGCTTCTGGAATCCAATGGGATCTTCGTAAAGTTGATCATTATGAGTGTTACAATAAATTTGATTGGGAAGTCCAATGGCAAAAAGAAGGAGATTCACTAGCTCGTTATTTAGTACGAATCGGTGAAATGAAAGAATCTATAAAAATTATTCAACAAGTTCTAGAAGGAATTCCTGGGGGGCCCTATGAAAATTTAGAAGTCCGACGCTTTGATAGAGCAAAAAATTCCGAATGGACTAATTTTGAATATAGATTTATTACTAAAAAACTTTCCCCCAATTTTGAATTGTCGAAACAAGAACTTTATGTGAGAGTAGAAGCCCCAAAAGGAGAATTAGGAATTTTTTTGATAGGAGATAGTAGTGTTTTCCCTTGGAGGTGGAAAATTCGTCCACCGGGTTTCATCAATTTGCAAATTCTCCCTCAACTAGTTAAAAGAATGAAATTGGCTGATATCATGACGATACTAGGTAGTATAGATATCATTATGGGAGAAGTTGATCGTTGAAATGATAATTGATACGACAGAAGTACAAGCTATCAATTTTTTTTCTAGATCGGAATCCTTAAAAGAAGTCTATGGACTCATATGGATCCTTGTTCCTATTTTCACCCTTATATTGGGAATCACTATAGGGGTACTAGTAATTGTGTGGTTAGAAAGAGAAATATCCGCAGCAATACAACAACGTATTGGGCCTGAATATGCCGGCCCGTTAGGAATTCTGCAAGCTCTAGCAGATGGGACCAAATTACTTTTTAAAGAGGACCTCCTCCCATCTAGAGGAGATATTCGTTTGTTTAGCGTGGGACCGTCTATAGCGGTCATATCAGTTCTACTAAGTTATTTAGTAATCCCTTTTGGGTCTCGCCTTGTTTTAGCCGATCTCAGTATCGGTGTTTTTTTATGGATCTCTATTTCAAGTATTGCTCCTATTGGACTTCTTATGTCAGGATATGGATCGAACAATAAATATTCCTTTTCAGGTGGTCTACGGGCTGCTGCTCAATCTATTAGCTATGAAATACCATTAACTCTATGTGTGTTATCAATATCTCTACGTGTGATTCGTTGGAACATGATTATTTTCCCTCCTCGCTAGAAATAAAGTAAAGAGGTTGAATATATTGAATGGATATTTTCATTTTTTATTCATAATTAGGGTCGATGAGTTAAACTAGATAGTTATATGAGTAAAATCAAACTGCTTATAAATTTGTAGTAAGAAGGTAAAATCTCATTCCCTATGTACAAGAATAATAAACACAAGCAGTGTAAACTGTTTACCCCAGGATTAAGATTCTTTGACTAATTATCATATCTTGAAGCGGGTACAAAAGATCGACCGTATGGGGTTTCTACTACTGTCTTATATGTATTACCATACCGGGGATCAATCAAAAATCAGTGGACAGTTAGGAACACCAAGGTACACAAAAGATTAGTAATGGAGATAATGTAAGGTATCAAAAAAAGGTATTTTTGCATAAAACTTTGGATAAAACGAATCATAATGAGGACTTTAAGTTGGTAGAAATGACCAAGTAGTACTTCCCCACGATTCCGATCTAGAGTATGCTCTTATTCACTGATTAAAGAAATGACTATCAAAAACGAATTAATCCTTTATTTATATTTCTTTTTTTTTTCAGAGTACCCCTTCCTCTGAGAAAGAAGAACAGGAACAAAAGAAATGGGATGAAAAAAAAAAGAAAATGAAGAAATAAAAAAAAAAAGATCTTTTTTTTTTTATTTCTTTTCCCCATCCATATCTATAATCTATACATATAGAATTCTTATCATAAATAAAATTTTGAATTAATGCCCAATTCGTTCTAATTCTTTATAGTTATTGATAAAACATATTTTTTGATATAACGAGTATTTTATTGAAGGATTAAGTTATTACCGAACAAAGATAAATTGAAATTCTAATGGATAAGATCAATTCAGAAGCGCCTTTTTATTCTAGCAGACGGAATTTCATTGGTCTAATTCGGGACTCCCGGTGTATATTTACTATATAAATAAAGATGACGATACTACCAAACAAGTCCTTACATTTATTTGTGGCCATAGAGGAGCCGTATGAAGCTGAGGTCTCATGTACGGTTTTGAAATAGCGATATGAACAGTGATGTTATTATCGACTATGATTATCTAACAGTTTAAGTACAGTTGAAATAGTTGAGGCACAGTCAAAATATGGTTTTTGGGGGTGGAATCTGTGGCGTCAGCCTATAGGGTTTGTAGTTTTTTTAATTTCTTCTCTAGCAGAATGTGAGAGATTACCCTTTGATTTACCAGAAGCAGAGGAGGAATTAGTAGCAGGTTATCAAACAGAATATTCAGGTATCAAATACGCTTTATTTTACCTTGCTTCTTACCTAAATTTATTAGTTTCTTCATTATTTATAACAGTTCTTTACTTAGGTGGGTGGAATTTCTCTATTCCGTACATATCTATTCCTGAACTTTTCGGAATAAATAAAATGGCCGGAGTCTTTGGAATGACAATTGGTATATTTATTACATTAGCTAAAGCTTATTTGTTTCTGTTCATTCCTATCACAGCAAGATGGACTTTACCGAGGATGAGAATGGATCAGCTATTAAATCTTGGATGGAAATTTCTGTTACCTATTTCCCTGGGTAATCTATTATTGACAACTTCTTCCCAACTTATTTCACTATAAATAATATAAATAAAAAAAGAGAATAACGATATTCTAGATTCATAACCAATCTTAAACAAGAGAAAGAAACATCAATTTATTCACGGAGATCCACAATATGTTCCCTATGGTGACCGGGTTCATAAATTATGGTCAACAAACAATACGAGCTGCAAGACACATTGGTCAAAGTTTGATAATTACCTTATCCCATACAAATCGTTTACCTGTAACTATTCAATATCCTTATGAAAAATCGATCACATCAGAGCGTTTCCGCGGTCGAATACACTTTGAATTTGATAAATGTATTGCTTGTGAAGTATGTGTTCGTGTATGTCCCATAGATCTACCCGTTGTTGATTGGAGATTTGAAAAATATATTAAAAAGAAACAATTGCTTAATTATAGTATTGATTTTGGGGTCTGTATATTTTGTGGTAACTGCGTCGAGTATTGTCCAACAAACTGTTTATCGATGACAGAAGAGTATGAACTTTCTACTTATGATCGCCACGAATTGAATTATAATCAAATTGCATTGGGTCGGTTGCCAATGTCAGTAATTGGAGATTACACAATTCAAACAGTTATGAATTCGACCCAAATCAAAATAGACAAAGATAAACCCCTTGATTCAAGAACGATTACCGATTACTAATATTTTTTTTTGATATAAAGGATCCAAGCCTCTTTTATTTTGATTGCTCAGAAACTACAAATAATAACTATTAATTGTTGAGAATTACTCTTTGATTTAAACCAAGAATATGTTTTCGTGATGATTTCGAAATAGAAAATTCCAATCTTTTATTTTTTCTTTCAGATAAAAAAAGTAGGATTGGCTAATAACTTTATCTATATCTACATTAATCCATATTAAGATTTAATTCAATTAGGAACCCATCATATAAAGAAAAAAATAAGGGTAACACCCTTATTTTTCCTGGACTATTTAGTAAGGTCATGAAATATTTCGACTTATTTATCTGTTATACATAATGGATTTACCTGGACCAATACACGATATACTTGTAGTATTTCTGGGATCATTTCTTATATTAGGAGGTCTAGGAGTAGTATTATTTACCAATCCAATTTATTCTGCCTTTTCGTTGGGATTGGTTCTTGTTTGTATATCTTTATTCTATATTCTATCGAACTCCTATTTTGTAGCTGCCGCACAACTCCTTATTTATGTAGGAGCCATAAATGTCTTAATCATATTTGCTGTTATGTTCATGAATGGTTCAGAATGTTCCAACGATTCCTATCTTTGGACTGTAGGAGACGGGATCACTTCACTGGTTTGTACAAGTATTTTTTTTTCACTAATTACTACTATCCTAGATACGTCATGGTACGGAATTATTTGGACTACAAGAAAAAACCAGATTATAGAACAGGACCTTATAAGTAACGTTCAACAAATTGGAATTCATTTATCAACAGATTTTTATCTTCCGTTTGAACTCATTTCTATAATTCTTTTAGTTTCTTTAATAGGTGCAATTACTATGGCTCGTCAATAATAAATACTTAGAATTAATAAAATTATTAAAAATTCTAAATCAAATGAAAAAGGAAAAGTTTTTAGTTTAATTTACTGCCAATACCCTCTTTTTTCTGTAATTGCTCGATTCTAGTCAACCAAATTGGTTGAATTGTTGTTCATATTGAAATGAATCGAGATTGTTGATAAGGAGTTAGTCGATGATGTTCGAATATGTACTTTTTTTGAGCGTCTATTTATTTTCTATCGGTATCTATGGACTGATCACAAGTCGAAACATGGTTAGAGCACTTATGTGTCTTGAGCTTATACTAAATTCGGTTAATATTAATCTCGTAACATTTTCAGATATATTTGATAGTCGCCAATTAAAAGGAGACATTTTCTCAATCTTTGTTATAGCCATTGCGGCCGCGGAAGCAGCTATTGGGCTAGCTATTGTTTCGTCGATCTATCGTAACAGAAAATCAACTCGTATCAATCAATCGAATTTGTTGAATAATTAGTCAATAATTAGTATATAAATAAAGACATAATATATATACAAATTGAAAATTATATAATTTTTTTTTTGTAATAGTAATATATATATAGGAATATATTTCAATATTACTATTGAAATATTGACAATCTGTTGGCCAATGTGAAGTCACATGTGTGACTCGTATGATCATGGTTGTTGAAACGGAAATCAAAGTTTCTTGGTCCTTTCTCACGAGCAGATTTAGAAATCTATTGATTCTTAAGTTAAGATTTTTTTAATAAATCATTGATTCGTCTGGTGTCTACAATATAACTACAATATAAATATATAATTCGTTTAGTAACGATTTTACTTTACCAGATCGAAAATTTTTTATGTTCAAAACTTGAATTTATAGACCCAATGTCACATTCAGTAAAAATTTATGATACATGTATAGGGTGTACTCAATGTGTACGAGCCTGCCCCACAGATGTATTGGAAATGATACCTTGGGACGGATGTAAAGCTAAGCAAATTGCTTCCGCGCCAAGAACCGAGGACTGTGTAGGTTGTAAGAGATGTGAATCTGCTTGTCCAACAGATTTTTTGAGTGTCCGTGTTTATTTATGGCATGAAACAACTCGCAGCATGGGTCTATCTTATTGATACGTTATAATATAAAAAACTCCACTTGAATCATTTGATTCCTTTTTACCGAGAAAAACCCGTACTCGAGAAAATATATTATTTCGAGCACGGGTTTTTTGGTCAAAACGCATCTTGTCTTTATCACGAGTTATTTACCTTGGTTAACAATACTTGTAGTTTTGCCGATATTCGCGGGTTCTTCCATTTTTTTTCTCCCTCATAGGGGGAATAAGGTATTTAGGTGGTATACTATATGTATATGCCTGTTAGAGCTCCTTCTAACAACCTATGTGTTCTGTTATCATTTCCAATTGGACGATCCATTAATTCAACTGGAGGAGGATTTTAAATGGATAAATATTTTTGATTTTCACTGGAGACTGGGAATCGATGGACTTTCCATAGGACCTATTTTACTGACAGGATTTATCACTACTTTAGCTACTTTAGCAGCTTGGCCTGTTACTCGAAATTCGCGATTGTTCTATTTCCTGATGTTAGCAATGTACAGTGGTCAAATAGGATTATTTTCTTCTCGAGACCTTTTACTTTTTTTCATCATGTGGGAGTTAGAATTAATTCCTGTTTACTTACTTTTATCCATGTGGGGAGGAAGGAAACGTTTGTACTCGGCTACAAAGTTTATTTTGTACACTGCGGGGGGTTCCATTTTTCTCTTAATAGGAGTTCTAGGTATGGGTTTATATGGTTCCAACGAACCGACATTGGATTTTGAAAGATTAGCTAATCAGTCATATCCTGTGACATTAGAAATAATATTCTATTTGGGCTTCCTTATTGCTTATGCTGTCAAATCACCGATTATACCCCTACATACATGGCTACCAGATACTCATGGAGAAGCGCATTACAGTACATGTATGCTTCTAGCCGGAATCTTATTAAAAATGGGAGCATATGGATTGATTCGGATCAATATGGAATTATTACCGCATGCCCATTCTATATTTTCTTCCTGGTTGGTGATAGTAGGGACAATACAAATAATCTATGCAGCTTCAACCTCTCTTGGTCAACGCAATTTAAAAAAGAGAATAGCCTATTCTTCCGTATCTCACATGGGTTTCATAATTATAGGAATTGGTTCTATAACTGATATGGGACTGAACGGAGCCATTTTACAAATACTCTCTCATGGATTTATTGGTGCTGCACTTTTTTTCTTGGTAGGAACGAGTTGTGATAGAACACGTCTTGTTTATCTCGATGAAATGGGGGGGATATCCATCCCAATGCCAAAAATATTTACCATGTTTAGTAGTTTCTCGATGGCTTCTCTTGCATTGCCAGGAATGAGTGGTTTTGTTGCGGAATTTTTAGTATTTTTGGGAATAATTACTAGCCCAAAATATCTTTTAATGTCCAAAATGCTAATTATTTTTGTAATGGCAATTGGAATGATATTAACTCCTATTTATTTATTATCTATGTTACGTCAGATGTTCTACGGATACAAACTATTCAATGTTCTAAACTCCAATTTTGTGGATTCTGGATCACGAGAACTATTTGTTTCGATCTGTATCTTTTTACCCGTAATAGGGATTGGTATTTATCCTGATTTCGTTCTCTCGCTGTCAGTTGACAAGGTACAAGTTATCCTATCTAATTATTTTCATAGATAGTTTTCATTAATGAGACAGAAAGCAAAGTCTTAGAATTTTTTTTTTTTTTTTTCATTTTCATATTTTTGAAATTTTTTGATGTACAACGCAAAAAAAAGTGAATTAGAATTGTAATAAGATGTATTGCGAGTTTTTGAGAACCCTTTGAATCATTTGAATCACAAGGAATCATATTCAAAGGGTTCTCAAAAACTCGCAGAAATTTTCGTTATATATGGGACGATGTTCTTATGTATTCCTTTATTCAATTAGATGTTAATGTGAATGAACCATAACTATGTAGACCTATTCCTAATAGATTGATCCCAAAATAGCATATCCAAATTATAAGAAATCCTATAGAAGCTACAAGTGCCGAATTTGTACCTTGCAAACTTTGACTTGTTCTAGTATGTGAATAAATCGCGAATATGGTCCAAGTAATAAATGCCCAAGTTTCTTTGGGGTCCCAATTCCAATAAGATCCCCACGCTTCGTTAGCCCACACTGCTCCAGAAAGAATACCTATGGTTAAAAAGGTAAATCCTAAACTAATGACACGATAACCCCAATAATCCAAACCTTGAGTTAATTGATATTTGTAATAATTTCGGAATGAAAGAAGAGAAGTGTGTTTATTAAAAACACTTTTTTTTTCGTTCCCGTATTCGATCTTGCCAAAGAAAAATGACTTAATTAAGAAAATTTTGTTTTTACAAAAAATATCGATGTTTTTTCGAAATGTAATGACTAGAAAAGCAACTGATAATAACGACCCACATAAAAGAGCTGCATAACTCAATAACATCATACTTACGTGCATCATTAACCACTGAGATTGTAGAGCAGGTACTAATATTGACGATTGATGCATTTCACTTGAAAGACCCGATGTGGCGAAACCTTGGGTAAAAATAGCACTTGGGGCGGTTATTGCGCTTAAATCATTTTTATGATTCCATATCTTGGAAATCATATGAATAATGGAAAAACTCCACGAAAGGAAGATTAAAGACTCGTATAAATTACTTAATGGAAAATGTCTTGAAGAAATCCAACGAATAACTAATAATCCTGTTATAGAGAAAAAAGTAGCTATCATTCCCTTTTCTAATGAATCACGTAACCCCCGGATTTCGTGGATTAATAGGGTCATTAAATGAATCGTAATCACAATTGAAATGATCGAAAAAGAGAGATGAGTTAATATATGTTCTAAAGTCACAAATATCATACATAAAAGGGGTCCCATTACAGAATTGAAATTGGGAATTAAATACATTATAGGATCCATTGTATCTCTTTTAGAGTATGCCGCCACTCGGACTCGAACCGAGATGCTCTAGCACTGCTTCCTAAGAGCAGCGTGTCTACCGATTTCACCATAGCGGCTTACTTGAAATAATAATAGTTAATTCATGTTGAATCGTCTAGATCTAGATTCAAGGATTCAATATAGTTTAAGAAACATTAAAACTGATGAATAAGAGCTCTTTTAAATTCATCTTTTAATTTTCATCAAAAATTCTTAGTTTGTATCGTCATAAGTTCCATTTTAACAATCAACTTTTACGTACTATTTATATACTAATACTAAGTTATTCCGAAACACTTGAAACTTGAAAGTTTTGTTTTCAGTCGAGATAAAAACTAAGAATTATCCCCTTTTTCTATTTTTTTTTTGAATCCTCGAAATCAGATAAGATAAATTCAAAAAAAAAAAAAAAGAGTTTCATCACAATTTTAATTGAATTTTCTTTTCACAATAGAAAAATCTTTGTTCATTCGATTTTTCTATTGTGAAAAGAAAATTAATAGGAAAAACCCATCTCACGAATTAAAAAATATTAAATATAATAATTAATAAAATAAAAACAAGAATGAAAAAAAAATAATAACATTTAGAACTAGACCCGGTGTACAGAGGAATTCTTATTCTACATATCATAGCCACTAGTTCTAACTAATCTTGAGGAGTTCAATACACTAGTTAATGGGAATTATTCATATTCTAAAATTGGAAGTTCTTCTAGCCATGAAAATTAAGATTATTCCAAGATTTTCTTACCTCTTGTTTGTTGCACAAAAAACCTTTTTGAATCTCCGGTAGAAACTGACTTTGCTAAAGAAAAAGCTTTTATTGCAGCTAAATTTCCCTTTTTCTTCCAAATATTTCTACGAATACGTTTTTTTGATATAGAAGTACGTTTTTTTGGAACTGCCATTCAAAAAAAAAGAGTTACTCATTTTTATTGTTGTATGTGAAAGACATGTATTGCTCAAAATAGGTCGTTCTTTTTAGGCATTTTCTGTACTTAATTCCGTCGATAATAGTTTTTTCTTTCATAACATACAATACAAATATATTATTTATATATAAATATATAATATACACACATGTCACATATATAATACACTGGGGAAAAAATGGAAAAAAGAAAAGTAAAATTTTAAAAGAAATTTTTATGACTATTATATTAGTTGTAATTTAGTTGTAATTGAATAAGCTCATAGTGCCGTGTCTATAATTTAAGTTCAAACTTTAACTACAACTGGCAGTAGTTAATATGTTAAACAAGGCATTCCGTTACCTAAGAAGAGGAACTTCCATTTTTTGTTATTTTTTATTTCAGTTATATACGAAGTAAGGAGTATTATAAGAACTTTCTTATTGGATTGGAACCCAATCAATCAGTTCCGCAAAAAATTAGGTAATTACTACAAATAAATGCACTAGAATAACTAGGTCTTTTTTTTTTTTTGAGTCGATTTATTGATGCATACTATGATCCATATTCTACTGTTTTGGTATAATTGTTTTTACTTAACTATAATATAGACTATAGTATATGATATGGTTCCATATTGCTAAAATGGAATAGTAGTATAGTCGTAGAATGATTCAAAATCTCACATTTCCCATTTTAATAAATACTTTCTTTAGTTAATAAAGTTAATAACTAAGGAATTACTCTTACCTAACGGTTTGGTCATATCATTTGACCAACAATTGTGTAACTTTTTGAATATTTCCAATATCTAAGATCTAACAAAAGTCAGAATAATTTAAAATCAAAAAAAAAATTCGAGGTTTTTATATCTTTTTTTGTTGATTTTTTTATTGTTCCTTTCAAAAGCGATAAGAATTGGTGAATCGGAAACAATTAAAATTAGAAGAAAAAAAAAATGAAAATTTGTGTTTTTTTTATGGAACATACATATAAATATGCATGGATAATACCTTTTCTTCCATTTCCAGTTACAATGTTAATAGGATTTGGACTTCTGCTTATTCCCGCAGCAACCAAAAATATTCGTCGTATGTGGGCTTTTCCGAGTATTTTGATGCTAAGTATAGCTATGGTGTTTTCGGTCAATCTGTCTATTCGGCAAATAAATGGAAATTTTATCTATCAATATCTATGGTCTTGGACCGTTAATAATGATTTTTCTTTAGAGTTCGGACACTTGATCGATCCACTTACTTCTATTATGTCAATATTAATTACTACTGTTGGAATCATGGTTCTTATTTATAGTGACAATTATATGTCTCATGATCAAGGATATTTGAGATTTTTTGCTTATATGAGTTTTTTCAATACTTCTATGTTGGGATTGGTTACTAGTTCCAATTTGATACAAATTTATATTTTTTGGGAACTTGTAGGAATGTGTTCGTATTTACTAATAGGTTTTTGGTTCACACGACCAATTGCAGCAAGCGCTTGTCAAAAGGCTTTTGTAACCAATCGTATAGGGGATTTTGGTTTATTATTAGGAATTTTAGGACTTTATTGGATAACTGGTAGTTTAGAATTTCGGGATTTGTTCGAAATAATTAATAACTTGTTTCATAATAATGGAATAGATTCTTTATTTGCTACTCTGTGTGCTTCTTTTTTATTCGTTGGTGCAGTTGCTAAATCTGCGCAATTCCCCCTTCACATATGGTTACCTGATGCTATGGAAGGACCCACTCCCATTTCGGCTCTTATACATGCTGCTACTATGGTAGCTGCGGGAATTTTTCTTGTAGCTCGGCTTCTTCCTCTTTTCATAGTTATACCTTACATAATGAATCTCATTTCTTTAATAGGCATAATAACAGTACTATTAGGAGCTACTTTGGCTCTTGCTCAAAGAGACATTAAAAGAAGTTTAGCTTATTCTACAATGTCTCAATTGGGTTATATTATGTTAGCTCTGGGTATAGGTTCTTATCGAACTGCTTTATTCCATTTGATCACTCATGCCTATTCGAAAGCTTTATTGTTTTTGGGATCTGGATCTATTATTCATTCAATGGAACCTATTGTTGGATATTCGCCGGATAAAAGTCAAAATATGGTTCTTATGGGCGGTTTAACAAAATATGTTCCAATTACAAGAATTACTTTTTTATTAGGTACACTCTCTATTTGTGGTATTCCACCTCTTGCTTGTTTTTGGTCCAAAGATGAAATTCTTAATGATAGTTGGTTGTATTTACCAATTTTTGCAATAATAGCTTCCTTCACAACAGGATTAACTGCATTTTATATGTTTCGGATGTATTTACTTACCTTTGATGGACATTTGCGTATCCATTTTCAAAATTACAGTACCACTAAAAGCAGTTCTTTCTATTCAATATCTTTATGGGGAAAAGAAGTACCTAAAGCAGTCAATAGAAATTTACTTTTATCAACTTTATCAATAACGAATAAGAATAATAAGGTCTCCTTTTTTTCAAAAGATACATATCAAATCGATGATAATGTAAAAAATAGAATACGATACTTTAGTACTTACTTTAGAAATAAATACACTTACACCTATCCTCACGAGTCGGACAATACTATGTTATTTCCTCTGCTTGTATTGGTGCTATTTACTTTATTCGTTGGATCAATCGGAATTAATTTTGATCAAGGAGTAATAGATTTTGATCTATTATCGAAATGGTTAACTCCGTCCACCTATTTTTTCCATCCAAATTCGAATGATTCCTCGGATTGGTATGATTTTTTGAAAAATGCAGTTTTTTCGGTAAGTATAGCCCTTTTTGGATTATTTATAGCATCCATTTTATATGGATCTGTTTATTCATCTCTTCAGAATTTGGACTTAGTCAATTCATTTGTAAAGAAGGGACCCAAGAGGATTCTCTTGGACCAAGTAAAAAGTGTGATATACAATTGGTCATATAATCGCGGTTAC